GTACGAGCTCCTTCTAATGGAAAAATAAAATTCAATGAGGATTTGGTTTATCCCACACGTACCCGTCATGGGCATCCTGCTTTTCTATGTTCTATAGACTTGTATGTAACTATTGATACTCGGGATATTATCCATAATGTGAATATTCCACCAAAAAGTTTGATTTTAGTTCAAAATGATCAATATGTAGAATCAGAACAAGTGATTGCTGAGATTCGTGCCGGAACGTCTACTTTTCGTTTTAAAGAGAAGGTACGAAAACATATTTATTCTGAATCAGAGGGAGAAATGCACTGGAGTACCGATGTCCACCATGCATCTGAATATACACATGGTAATGTTCATCTATTACCAAAAACAAGTCATTTATGGATATTAGCAGGAGGTCCGTGCAGATCCAGTATAGTGTCTTTTTCGCTCCACAAAGATCAAGATCAAATGAATGTTCATTCTTTTTCTTTCGAAGAAAGATATATCTTTGACCCCTCAATGACTAATCATCGAGTAAGACATAAATTGTTGGATACTTCTGGTAAAAAAGATAGGGAAATTCTTGACTATTCAAGACCTGATCGAATCATACCCAATGGTCATTGGAATTTCATATATCCTTCTATTCTCCAAGAAAATTCTGATTTCTTGGCGAAAAAACGAAGAAATAGATTCATTATCCCATTACAATATGATCAAGAACGAGATAAAGAACTAATGCCCTGTTTTGGTATTTCGATTGAAATACCCATAAATGGTATTTTACGTAGAAATAGTATTCTTGCTTATTTTGATGATCCACGATACAGAAGAAATAGTTCAGGAATTACTAAATATGGGACCATAGAGGTAGATTCAATCATAAAAAAAGAGGATTTGATTGAGTATCGAAGAGCAAAAGAATTTAGTCCGAAATACCAGAAAGTAGATCGGTTTTTTTTCATTCTCGAAGAAGTGCATATCTTACCCGGATCTTCGTTCATAATGGTCCGGAACAATAGTATCATTGGAGTAGATACACAACTCGCTTTAAATACAAGAAGCCGGGTAGGCGGATTAGTCCGAGTGGAGAGAAAAAAAAAAAGTATTGAACTGAAAATCTTTTCTGGAGATATTCATTTTCCTGGAGAAACAGATAAGATATCCAGGCACTGCGGCATTTTGATACCACCAGAGACGGAAAAAAAAAATTCTAAGAAATCAAAAAAATTGAAAAATTGGATCTATGTCCAACGGATCACACCCACCAAGAAAAAGTATTTTGTTTCGGTTCGGTCCGTAGTCACATATGAAATAGCTGATGGGATAAATTTAGCAACACTTTTCCCTCGGGATCTCTTGCAGGAAAAGGATAATGTCCAACTTAGAGTTGTCAATTATATCCTTTATGGAAATGGCAAGTCAATTCGAGGAATTTATCACACAAGTATTCAATTAGTTCGGACTTGCTTAGTATTGAATTGGGACCAAGAAAAAAATGGTTCTATAGAAGAGGTTCATGCTTCCTTTGTTGAGGTAAGGACAAATGATCTGATTCGCGATTTCATAAGAATTGAGTTAGTCAATTCCACTATTTCGTATACCGGAAAAAGGTATGATAGGGCAAGTTCCGTATTGATTTCCGATAATGGATTAGATCGCACCAATATCAATCCTTTTTATTCCAAGGCGAAGATTCAATCACTTACCCAACATCAAGGAACTATTGGTATTGGTACGTTGTTGAATCGAAATAATGAATGCCAATCTTTGATAATTTTGTCATCATCCAATTGTTCTCGAATTGGTCCATTCAATGGTTCGAAATATAACAATGTGACAAAAGAATCAGATCCCATAATCCAAATTAGGGATTTGCTGGGTCCCTTAGGGACTATTGTCCCTAAAATAGCGAATTTTTTTTCATCTTACTATTTAATAACTCATAATCATATCTTGTTAAAGAAATATTTGTTACTTGACAATTTTAAACAGACTTTCCAAGTACTTAAATACTGTTTAATAGATGAAAATAGGAGGATTTATAATCCCGATCCATGCGGTAACATAATTTTGAATCCATTCCATTTGAATTGGTGCTTTCTCCATCACGATTATTGTGAAGAGACATCTACAATAATTAGCCTTGGACAATTTATTTGTGAAAATGTATGTCTATTCAAATACGAATCACACGTAAAAAAATCTGGTCAAATTTTAATTGTTCATGTTGACTCCTTAGTTATAAGATCAGCTAAACCCTATTTGGCCACTCCAGGAGCAACTGTTCATAGCCATTATGGAGAAATACTTTACGAAGGAGATACTTTAGTTACATTTATATATGAAAAATCGAGATCTGGTGACATAACGCAAGGTCTTCCAAAAGTGGAACAAATCTTAGAAGTGCGTTCGATTGATTCAATATCGATGAACCTAGAAAGGAGAGTTGAAGGTTGGAACGAACGTATACAAAGAATTCTTGGAATCCCCTGGGGATTCTTGATTGGAGCTGAGCTAACCATAGCCCAAAGTCGTATCTCTTTGGTTAATAAGATCCAAAAGGTTTATCGATCCCAGGGGGTACAGATCCATAATAGACATATAGAAATTATTGTACGTCAAGTAACATCAAAAGTGTTGGTTTCAGAAGATGGAATGTCTAATGTTTTTTTACCTGGAGAATTAATCGGCTTTTTGCGAGCGGAACGAGCAGGGCGTGCTTTGGACGAAGCGATCTGTTATCGGGCAATCTTATTGGGAATAACGAGGGCATCTCTAAATACTCAAAGTTTCATATCCGAAGCAAGTTTTCAAGAAACCGCTCGAGTTTTAGCAAAAGCTGCTCTACGAGGTCGTATTGATTGGTTGAAAGGCCTGAAAGAGAACGTTGTTCTGGGGGGGATTATACCTGTTGGTACCGGATTCAAAAAATTAGTACACCCTTCAAGGCAAGACAAGAACATTCATTTGGAAATAAAAGATATTTTGTTACACCATAGAGAATTATTTTGTTCTTACGTCCAAAACAATTTCCATGAGACAAATTTCCATGAGACATCAGAACAATCATTTACGCGATTTAATGATTCCTAAGAGCAGATTCTTTTCTTTCACTTTAACTATCTTTCAATTATCTGGTCCGATTATTGATTTGGTAAAAAATAAAATAAGTAATTAAAAGAAATTAATGGTTTGGGTCGTGTATCAACGGTCAATCCCCCGTAGAAGGTTCCATCGGAACAATTATTTATTTCAGGTTACCTCGTCTCTTTGTTAAAAAAAAAAGGAAGTCTGGGGAAAAATGACAAGAAGATATTGGAACATCAATTTGGAAGAGATGATGGAAGCAGGAGTTCATTTTGGTCATGGTACTAAGAAATGGAATCCTAGAATGGCCCCTTACATCTCTGCAAAGCGTAAAGGTATTCATATTACAAATCTCACTAGAACTGCTCGTTTTTTATCAGAAACCTGTGATTTAGTTTTTGATGCAGCAAGTAGGGGAAAAAACTTCTTAATCGTTGGTACAAAAAATAAAGCAGTGGATTCAGTAGCATCAGCTGCAATAAGGGCTCGGTGTCATTATGTTAATAAAAAATGGCTTGGTGGTATGTTAACGAATTGGTCCACTACGGAAACGAGACTTCACAAGTTCAGGGACTTAAGAGCAGAACAAAAGATGGGGAAACTCAACTGTCTCTCCAAAAGAGATGCAGCAATGTTGAAGAGAAAATTATCTACCTTGCAAACATATCTCGGTGGGATCAAATATATGACGGGGTTGCCTGATATTGTGATCATCGTTGATCAGCAAGAAGAATATACGGCTCTTCGAGAATGTGTCATTTTGGGGATTCCGACAATTTGTTTAATCGATACAAATTGTGACCCAGATCTCGCAGATATTTCGATTCCAGCAAATGATGACGCTATAGCTTCAATCCGATTGATTCTTAACAAATTAGTATCTGCAATTTGTGAGGGTCGTTCTAGCTATATAAGAAATCGTTGATTATCATTAAGAATAATAAGATTAGTTAATTATTTGGCAACTCCATAGATTTATTGGATCGGTACTATTTTTTTTTTGAATTTTTTAAAAGAGATAAAAAAGTACTGGGGATATTGATATTATGTTATGATGTTATGTAATTTCTTGGTATCGTAAATAAAATATACGATTAATGATTCAAGTTAGTGAGTTGAGAAATAGATGGTTGAATCAAAATAATTCCTTTTTTTGAAGTTCAATTTCTGTCAGAGGACAATATGAATGTTATACCATGTTCCATTAAAACACTCAAAGGGTTATACGATATATCGGGTGTAGAAGTAGGCCAACATTTCTATTGGCAAATAGGAGGTTTACAAATCCATGCCCAAGTACTTATCACTTCTTGGGTCGTAATTGCTATCTTATTAGGTTCAGTCATCATAGCTGTTCGGAATCCACAAACCATTCCGACCGACGGTCAGAATTTCTTCGAATATGTCCTTGAATTTATTCGAGATTTGAGCAAAACTCAGATTGGAGAAGAATATGGTCCTTGGGTTCCCTTTATTGGAACTATGTTCTTATTTATTTTTGTTTCTAACTGGTCAGGTGCTCTTTTACCTTGGAAAATCATACAATTACCTCATGGGGAGTTAGCTGCGCCTACGAATGATATAAATACTACTGTTGCTTTAGCTTTACCCACGTCAGCGGCATATTTTTATGCCGGTCTTACCAAAAAAGGATTGGGTTATTTCGGAAAATACATTCAACCAACCCCAATACTTTTACCAATTAACATCCTAGAAGATTTCACAAAACCTTTATCTCTTAGTTTTCGACTTTTCGGGAATATATTGGCTGATGAATTAGTAGTTGTTGTTCTTGTTTCTTTAGTCCCTTCAGTAGTTCCTATACCTGTTATGCTTCTTGGATTATTTACAAGTGGTATTCAAGCTCTTATTTTTGCAACGTTAGCCGCGGCTTATATAGGTGAATCCATGGAGGGTCATCATTGACTAGTTTTCGAAATAGTCTTTTTTAAGCTTATCCCAATTCATGCATGATTCAAGATAATCCACTTGGTTAGGGAACATAATAGATACAAATACAAATACGTATGAATATACGACCTAGAGTCGTAGGAAAAAAGATAGACGATATTGCGGAATTGTAAAAAAAAAGATGGGTTGGGGGGGTCACACTAGATGTATGTAATCTCTATAAGTCCAGCCCCTGTGTCTGTTTCGAGGAATGATTCTAGAATCCGATTCAATATAAAATATAAAATGCGGGTGGTTTACGTTATGGAAGAAACAAATGTATATGTGATATTAGATATTTACTAGTTATATAGGACTATTCCTAATATATATATATATATATTATTATATATCCTATATATATATTATTGATTGATTTGATTGCGGTTCACTGCATTTATATAGTTCCAATATAAGTCTTTCCGTTTCGTCTGTGATTGTGGATTGAATGAAATGCAAAAAAGAGATGAACTCAAGGATAGTATCTAGAAGAAAAAAGAAAGGAAAGAAGAATTGAATGAAAGAATGTTTCGAAACAAAGAAATGCAATAACTAGAACCGTATACATATGTATTTACAAAAACTCCATTATGGGTAGAAACTCAAAATGAGATATCGAAATAGTTCTGACGATTCAGTAATATTACCATTTCAATTCGGAGTTTTTAGTTATTTCGACCCGATAGATCTTAATCAGATAGATCTTAATGATAAAATCTTAATGAAAAAAAAATGATAAAAAAATTTAGTAAAAATTCATTGGTTGATTGTATCATTAACCATTTCTTTTTTTTTGGTGCGAGGAACTTACCATGAATCCACTGATTTCTGCCGCTTCCGTTATTGCTGCTGGATTGGCCGTAGGGCTTGCTTCTATTGGACCTGGAGTTGGTCAAGGTACTGCTGCAGGCCAAGCTGTAGAAGGTATTGCGAGACAACCAGAAGCAGAGGGTAAAATACGAGGTACTTTATTGCTTAGTCTAGCTTTTATGGAAGCTTTAACAATTTATGGACTGGTCGTGGCGTTAGCGCTTTTGTTTGCGAATCCTTTTGTTTAATCCTAGAAATGTAAAAAAGTACCTTACATACTATACTTTTTTTCTTATTTTTTTAATTCGCTATACTTTTTTCTTATTTTATTAACTCAGAATTGCTGTTTGCTTCTTCTAATTATATCAACGCTTTACTCCTACAATTATTTATTTGTTGAGACAATACCCCAGGAAAGGAAGGACTGTTTTAAGGATGAGTAATTACTGGATCCGCTCGTTTTCTTCCTTCGCGTCCTTAGCTTAGTACAATGGAAACCTTTTTTTGACTTTTTTTAGGAATCGTTTCAACAAACGAGATATTTCACAATTGACATGAGACCCAAGACTTAACCTAATAAGTATTTTATTGGATTGGAAACTTCAAGTAAGAAATTTAAAAATTATCAAATTAAATTACTAGATTTAATCTACTCCCATTAAAAAAAAAAATGGAAATAAAATTTATATAATAAAAAGAAATCGATCAAAAAAGGGACGACGAAGTGATACAAAAAGAACTCTGTTCTTTGTTAGTCCTATCTATAAGAGGAGAGCATATGAAAAATGGAACCGATTCTTTCCTTTCCTTGGGTCACTGGCCATCCGCCGGGAGTTTCGGGTTTAATACCGATATTTTAGCAACAAATCCAATAAATCTAAGTGTAGTGCTTGGTGTATTGATTTTTTTTGGAAAGGGGGTGTGTGCGAGTTGTGTATTTCAAGAATAGGTTGGATCCATCCGACTGCACTTTATTTATGGTATTTTATTCATTTTATAGGATAAATAGGAAAAAAAGTGCACGATCTCAACGAATTATTTCTGAATAAATTCAGAAATCATATGTAAGAACCATAGCATTTCGTGACTTATTGGTAAATTTTATTCTCTATCAACCAATAATGTGAGACCATTAACATGGTTAAAGCTAAACTGTTTGAAGTCCAGGCAAAACATGGTACTCTTTCTACCGGTACTAACGTGCCGAAATGGTTTAAAAATGAATAGTTGGTAATTTATCTGATATAGAACACTCATATCGATAAAATGATTTGAACCATTTATTAAAAAAATGGGCATCTTGCTCTTTTTTCCAATGCCGAATCGACGACCTACGTAAAAAAAAATAGGAATTTTTGGATTTGAAGAAAAAAAGGAAATAAAAAAAATATAGAAATAAATTGTAAATTTAAATTTTAAATTAAATAAAGAACAAATACAAATAAAGAACAAATACAAATAAAGAAAGAACTTTGCTGACAATTATAGATTTTTGTCTGGTCGGAAGAGTCCTCCTAATATTCTGGTCTTATATCAGTTTCGATGTTTTTGAATATAAACAGAAAAGAGAGGGTAGGCTCATTACATTAAAAAAAAAAAGATATGGGAATGCCCATAACATAAAATAAATAATTGAGCGTGAGAGCCAAATGAATCGAAAGATTCATGTTTGGTTCGGGA